TCCTTTCAAGATTCATCGATTAGAATCCTATTTTTTTTTATTTCTTTTTTTTTTTCGTTTATAGTTAAAACTAACTATTGCTCTTATGCAAATTCTCTTGTTTTCATCTCAATCTTACCGAGGATTCTCTCTAAAGAAAAGGGATTCCAAATAGAATTCTCGTTTTTCTTTTTTTTTTTTTCTCATTTTTATTTGAATTCTATTTATTATTAGTTAAGTTATTAGGAATTGGTCAAAATTGACATCGATTTTGATTATCTTTTCTATTTTATTATCTTTGTTTATTTATTTATTTTATGAATATGTCCATTTGTATCTTTTTTTAGTGGTTTAGAATAGAACAAGTAATAAAATGTCTAGGAATTTTAGTCAATATTGATTTATAGTATAGAATTGGTATATTCCTTTTATTTATATTAGAATCCAATCTCGATGGAGGATTTTCTATCGAAAGAAAAGAGAAGACTAGGTCTAAGTAAGGTATACGAAGGAAAGCCCCTTTTACGTTGTTGACAATGTTTACAATGAAACTGAAATTAGCAAATTGGTTTTTAAAGCTTTATCTTGTGCACAACTAGCGCACAATACCCGCGTAAATTACTATTAGATTTGATTGGGGTTGGGTTAGTTGGAGTTTTTAACCAGACTCGTGTCATGATACAAAATTCACTCGAATTGGATATACCAAACCAAAGAAGGGTAGTATAATTAACTCGTTGATTTCGGACAGGAAAATAGGCAAATTCCATATGCAGTTTCCTACGAAGAGTAATGCAGAAAAGTTGGTTTGCTTATCCACAACTGGAAAAGATAAATTGGGTCCATTGAAATGAAATTGGTTTTTGCTTTTATATTCTACTTTTCGGAATGATTGTATTTTGATGAAGCAAGCAGTAAGTTAAAAAAATAACGAGGAAATTCAAATAAAAAAGTCTTTTTTTTTGAATTAATTAATATTATATTATAAGGCTTTAGGGCTATACGGGCTCGAACCGTAGACCTTCTCGGTAAAACAGATCAAACTTATTATTATCAAAATGATATGAACTGTTTCAAAGACCCAACATGCATTTTTTGTGCATTGGGCTCTTTCATTAACTGATAGAAATATCAGCTAGTCCGCCATTTTTATTTTTGACAGAAAAATAAGGAGATGGCTCCATGTGCTCTGAGTCATTATGTGGATTCAGATTCAGGAACACTACCAAAGTTTTTCAAGGGGGGTTATATTGACGTAGGTCTGCCTCTGGCCTAGATTAACCTAAGTAAAATGAAGTCTCTATCGCTCTACTTAAAAATCAAATATGAAACTTCATACACCTTAAAGTTCATAGGACGAAAAGAGATTTTTTTGAGGCCCTGATACTCAGCCTAGCATTGAATAGACTGGATATTCACCTTATCAATATATCAAATCAATGATGGGGGTCTGTTTGGCACCTAATTAGCACCTAAATCGACCGAATCCTTGTCAGGCTATTTTTCTCCTCTTCCCTCAAAGTTATGGAGTAAGACATCGATTTCTCAATAAGATCAATTTTGTGATTGCATGATGCACTCCCCTGAAAAACATCGGCGCGCGTGTAAACGAGGTGCTCTACCAACTGAGCTACAGCCCTTAGTGCTTGTAATACATATTTTATTATGTATATAATTTATTGTCAAGATTAATATTCTCAAGATGACTATTCCATGATCCAAGATCATATTGATCGGTATTGCTTCTAAGTAATATGATATTTATAATCCATCGATGGGATGAGTCTCTTTTGGTTTTCTTTATGAAGATAAATGACCTACTTAACTCAGCGGTTAGAGTATCGCTTTCATACGGCGGGAGTCATTGGTTCAAATCCAATAGTAGGTAGAACTTATTAGATACCCCGGTCAATGGTATCTAATAAGTAATTTTATTTTAGTAATATTTTTTTTGTATCTTTTTTATTGATTGTTTCTTTTTTATTGATTTTATTTTTCCTTACATCAAAATCTGATTGTTCTTTATTGTATTTACTCAACAGAATCAAGTCAAATAAAACAACCAGGGTGTATAAATCGATGATTATTCGGACGCACCGACTGGTTAGGAAATGGCATTGATAGCCTCTACTCGTGTCCTAGCCCGTCGGAGAGCTAGATTTGCCTCAATTGTTTGTCTCTTTCCTTCAGCTTTTCTCAAAGCAGCTTCTGCTATTTCAAGAGTTTGCTGAGCTTCTTGTGGATCAATGTCACCACTTTTCTCTGCATCATTTACTAAAACAGTGATCTCATTATTACCTATTCTAGCAAAACCACCCATCAAAGCCATCGTTAGCCACTGGTCGTTAAGGCGTATTCTCAAAATACCTATATCTACTGCTGTGGCAATAGGAGCGTGATTTGGTAATACGCCAATTTGTCCACTATTAGTAGATAAAATGATTTCTTTCACTTCTGAATCCCAAACGATTCGATTAGGGGTCAGTACACAAAGATTTAAGGTCATTTCTTCGAATTGCTC